ATAGATCGTTCGTCAAAGCTTTTTTATTTTAAATTTCACTATTTCAATTTAAAATTTAATTTTTAAATTGAAATAGAAAATATATTCATTTAGAAATTCCCTTTGATTTTAGTGGAGTAATGTATTCTATGAATAATAAATAAATATGAAGAATACTCTTTCAATCAAAGAAATATTTCAATTATTTCCATGTTCGTATTTCGAAAGTAAAAAAACGTAAAAGGAATACAAAAGGTAGGAAATTTATTACAGCTGAATTCTTCATAAATTTTCTATTTCGATGAACTGACTCTTACCAAAGTTGGATATGGACCATGAGGAAGAACGGAACCTTTTTTACTTTTTATTTTGTTTACCTCTTTACTGTTCAAAGATCAAAGAGAAAACCATTCTGTTATTACATTACGTGGATACACATTTTCTATGGGAAACAACATAGACATTGTAGTTGTCCAACGAGATAATGCACATACTAAAATATTGTCTTGGGCGAGTCATGCGCACTTACCGTTTGTTTTAGTTTTATTATTTTAGAAATTTTATTTATGTTGTGCTTGTTTTATTGAACCCATTTCATATCATGGTTCAAACGTTAAAAATCTACTACGAAGAAGTTCCCGTGGATCATTTGTCAACTGCTCAATCGAAGTCATTGATTCTTTTGATCGGGATTCATATTGAAAATAATCAGAAATCTAGGAATTATAATCGCTTTCGATTATTTAAAATTAATTGAAATCAACATAAATTAAATACAAATAGATAAAGCAAAGAAATAGAATTGGGACATTATATACATTATCACTATGTATATTCTATATGTATATATATGTAATAGATTTCCCTATATATAGGAAAGGAATATGACGATACTATTGTAGATTGATCTATATTAAATTAACCTGTATTACAATACAACTTTATACACAATACTAGAATACACAATACTAGATAGTATGGTAGAAAGATTCAGATATTTCTTTCTACCATACTATCGTATCTCATAGAATACGGATGATTCTAGTCTGCCCATTTCATTTAAGACGCGAAATTTGAATCCTTTTCTTTCAATTATTGATAAGAACTAAAAAGTCAAGTTTAATTCAAATCAATCACCTTGGCTGACTGTTTTTACGTATATTATAAGTAAAAAAGCGGTAGGAACTAGAATAAACAGTGCAGTAGCAATAAATGCAAGAATATTTACTTCCATAATCTCATTTGTTTAATTTTTCTTTAATTCGAAATAACTCGGGAGTTAATCCCATAGAGATAATAAATCTTTCGCCTGTAAATTCAATGGGATGAATTACATCTCGATGATATCGAATCGGATCAATATCATGAATAACAATATCTGAGCTATCAAATTGACTCATCGTCAAGAATTGAATAGTATAACATAGGAAGATCTTTTATCCATACCGAACTCAAAATTTTATTCCTAATCCAATCAATAATTCCTTTATTTATTTATCATTCTTTTCCATTCTTTCTTTTCTATAACCTACCGCCCTCTTTGTACAATCATCCGATGAAGTATTATCTAACCGCCTTTCCACTTACCATTGGTTCTAAACAAACCCCACCAAACAATAGAAGCTAAATTAAAAAAAAGGAAGGAGTTAAGTTCTAAACTCGTTTTTTTAATGATCTAATCTTCTTGGAAAACAAAAGAAGTATGATAAAGATGAGTACAAGTTCCGGTATAAAAAAATATAATATTCCATCAAATTCACTATATTATATATATTTATATATAAATTTTGTTCTTTCAAGGAAAAAACCCTTATAAAATTAATTTGCATTCCCTCGCTAATAAAAAAGCGATCCTTGTTTGATCTTTATTTTTTTAATATCCTCTTTCCTTGGATTAGTAACGGGACACATATATCAAAAGCTCAATGTGAAATTTGAATGAGATAGATTATTTCAAATTAGTGAAATTCTAAATTGAGGTTACACAAAATAGGGCCAGAAAAGGATACGCTTTTCTTAAATCTATCACAGTAACTATGTTAAATTAATTTTATATCGTACAAATTCCATTTATGTATGTACTCCCGGGAAACATACAGTACTCTATTCCACATTCCACAGATCGGGAGTAATCGAAAAAGAAAAAGCCAGGCCCAGTACGGTATCCTGTGGAATCCTGAATCTGATGCTAACAATAATTGTACTAATCCACATATGTCTCTCTCCCATCAATCGAATCGGTACTAGTCGAAGAAATGGAAATTACCCCATTTGTTTGATGATAAATGTTAAACGAAAAAGAAAAGAAGAGGGATTGCCGTTGGGAATTAAATTCTGCTATTTGTACTTCTTTTCACAAAAAATAGAGAGATGAATTGATATATTTTTTTATTGGATTTGGATTCGTCGGGACTGACGGGGCTCGAACCCGCAGCTTCCGCCTTGACAGGGCGGTGCTCTGACCAATTGAACTACAATCCCAAGTAAATACCATAATAAAGTATACAGTATATATATTTTT